TAATGTTTAGAAACATTCTCTATTATTAGCTTTGAAGGCTAAAGGTTTTATTAACCTAAAACATTAAAAATATAAAAGTCTTATTGGGATTATACCAACAAAGGAAAAAAGTGTAAGAATTCTGAGAATAAAAAAATTTTTTTGACTCTTGTTTTTTTGAAATCAAATTATTCTTTGAAAATAGAGTGTAAACGTTCTAAAACATAATCGTACGTAAAAATAAAGCGTAATCAATCTTGATAGAATTAAAATTACAAGGATGGGAAAATTACTTCTAATTACTATTATGGCCATTCATTTTGGTAAAAATCCTAATAATGGGGGTAGTCCTCCTAGGGATAAAAGGTTAATAAAAATAATAAATTTTCTGTTTAAATCTTTAATTAAAGTTAGTTGAGAAAAGAAATTTAGGTTAAAAAATCAAAAAGAGAAACATATAATAAAGCTTATAATTCTATAAATAACAAAATAATTCATTCATAAGGCTGAATTTAAAAATATTATTCTTCCTATTCATCCTAAGTGAGAAATAGAAGAGAAAGCAAGAATCTTTCGTATAGAAGTTTGATTAATTCCAGATAAAGCTCCGGTTAGAGCCGAGATTAAGGAAATATAAATAAAAATATCAGCGTTGAAAAAAATTGAAAGAATTGTTAAAGGCGAAATTTTTTGTCAGGTTAAAAGTAAGAGCGAGTTTGTTCAATTTAGACCCCCCAAAACCTCTGGGAATCAAAAGTGAAAGGGGGCTATTCCTAGCTTTAAACATAGGGCTAGGGTTATCAAAAAATTAGGGGCAATCGAAAAAACATCTCCATTAAAAAAGTAATAGTAAAGAGATCTAAAAATTACAATTGCGGATGCAATAGCCTGGATTAAGAAGTATTTGACAGCAGCTTCGGAGCTTTTTTTATTTCTTTCTAAATTGATAATTATAGGGATAAAAGATATTATATTAATTTCCAGTCCTATTCATACTCCAAAAAGGGAAGATGAGGATACTGAGATTATAGTTCCTAAAATAAGAAAAAAAGAATAGATAAAAGGAGGAAAATACAAATTCATTAAAAAGAAGTGTATCACTATCGTTGGGGTATGAACCCAAAAGCTTAAACTTAGCTTATCTTTTTTTAACAAGAGTAAGGTTTCCTTACATGATTTACTCTATCAAAGTAACCCTTTTGTCAGGCATCTTGTTGCAGCCAGTAAAAATTGCCATTTTTTAGGTCTAAAAGGTTTCTTATATTAAATATAACAAGAAACTCTCACATAAGCTAGTAGGAATCTTATAGCGAGCGTCTAACCACCTTTTAAGCCTAAAATAAAACCTGTGATCCGATTGTCGCCTGGCTACCCACTAGAGGTGTGCAGAATCTATGATAACAGTAAAACAAAGTTCAAACGAGATAACCAACATTTAAATGATTCGTTAGAATCCCTAAAAAAAAATTGTGCGATCTGTCTTATGTTAGAAATGCTTAGTAGTGTTTAAACACTATTTTGGGCACCTCTAATGGGTAGCCAGGCGACAATCGGATCACAGGTTTTACTTTAGGCTTAAAAGGTAGTTAGAAACAGGCTATAAGATTCCTTCTAGCTTATGTGAGTGCTTCCAAGTCTCGTTTAGTTTAAAAATAGATAGTATAATATATGCATATCTATAGGATTAAAATTTATGAATTTTACAGAATAGCACTTAAGATTTTCAGAAATAATTTTTTTAAAATTATTTAGGAAAAATTAGTGTGTATTTTATTTTATCGTATATTTTTTATATTGATATTGTACCCGCAACTAAAAAGTAAGGTTCAAATTTGAATTTGTGTAAGATTTTCCCTTAGCTTCTAATTTTGTTTAAATGGACGCATTTTAAATTTCCCCCGGGAAGAAGTTTATAAAGGGAGAGAGACGTTGGGGGGGAAGGCAACAGTATCAGGTGAAAGTGGAAATTGTCCTCATTGGAAACGTTGAGAAATTAGGAATTTGGAGTAACTGGTAATTGACCTTACTATGGATGGGGAAATTAGGAATTGATTAAACTGGGAATTGACCTGAAGTCGTCAAGATAAATTATTTTTAAAAATTTATTTTTTAAAAGATAAGTTTTTTGTGGTTCAATTTCCAACGTTGAGGTCCGTGTTGTTGTTTTAGCTTTGAAATAGATTTACATGTTAGTTAAGGCAAAGAATTAAATAATAATAAATTTATAAAAGTTAGTCTCAGTAGAAAATATTAGAAATATAATAAATTTTTATCTAGGTAATTTCTTAGAAGTGGAAAATGGCGTGCCAGCAGCCGCGGTTATACTCCTGCTTCAAGTTAAAATTTTTATACGAAATTTTGTTTAAAATAATATGAGGGAGTTTTTTGAAATTATTAGGTAGAATTTTAATTTTCAGTAAATGACAATAGATTTTAAGCTTTAGAATTATAGTATGGACCAGGATTAGATACCCTGTTACTTATAATAAAAAAATTTTGGAATAGTAATATTGATGAAATTTAACGGATTTGGCGGTAAGACAGCCATTTAGAGGAACCTGCCCTGTAAACGATGAACCACGAGTATCTTACTTTTTTTTGATATCAGCTTGTATACCGCTGTTGTTAGTTAGATTCATTAGAAAACTTTCGTTTGTTGGTAGAACCATTGACTTCAAGTAAAGGTGCAGCTAATAAAAAAGATAGAGGTGGGTTACATTTAAAAGAATAAAACGGATAAAATCATGAAATTGATTTTTGAAGGTGGATTTAATAGTAAAGTTTAAAAAAACTTGATGTGAGCTCTGTCTTGTGTACACACCGCCCGTCGCTCTCTTTTTTAAAAGAGATAAGTCGTAACAAGGTAAGTGTAATGGAAATTGCACTTGATTGAAAACAAGCTGTTAAGCATTCCATTTACACTGGAAAGGTACTTGTAATTTACAAGGTTTTCAATTGTCAAAAATAGTTTTTAAAGATTTGTTGAAGAAACATAAATAAAACAAGTAGTGAAAACGAAAATTAATTTTTACTATAGAGCATAAGTACTGTGAAGGAAATATTGAAATATTTGAAAAATTTACATGTAAGTAGTACTAATAAGTTTAGGTACCTTTTGTATTAGTGGTTATTAAAATTATAAAGTAATTTTTTTTTCTCGAAAATAAAAGATCTAAGTTAATTTTAAAGTTTTTGTTTCAGAAAGATTTTAAAAATTAGTTTAGGTGTTAGATTCTAATCGCTTTTATTTATATCTGGTTACTTCAGAAAAAAATTTAGTTTTATGCGACAAGAGATAACTTTATTAATAAGAAATTTTAAAGTCGTTTTTAAATTCTAGGGGATGAGCTCTAGAATTTATATATAAGGACAGTTTTATTTTAATTTTTTATAGGCTTAGAATTAGCCATTGGATAGTGTTATAAAATAAAATTTTAAGAATGAGATTTTGTCTCCTTTTCTTTCTATGAAGTTAATTTAAAAATTAAAAAAGATAAAAAAAAATGATAATATTAGTAGATAAAAAGTAAGGAAAAAAAAATAAATTTTTCAATGAGATTTATTTTTAAAAAAATTAACAAAAGAACTCGGCAAAAAAAATTTCCGAATGTTTAACAAAAACATTTCCTCCTAGTTTAGGAGGTAAGGCCTGCTCACTGAGAATTTAAAGAGCCGCAGTATCCTAACTGTGCTAAGGTAGCATAATCATTAGTCTTTTAATTGGGGACTGGTATGAATGGCTAAACGAGAGATTGACTTTTTTTGTTATTAAAATCGAATTTAATTTTTTAGTGAAAAAGCTAAAATTTTTCAGAAAGACGAGAAGACCCTATAGAGTTTTATATCAAAAAAAATTTTTTCTTAATAGACTTCAAAAGAGTAAATTTTTTTAGATATTTTGTTGGGGCGACATTAAGATACAAGAAACTCTTTATTTTTTTAATTTTAATTAAAAGAAAGTTTGATCCTTTAAAAAAGACCAAAAGAAAAAATTACCTTAGGGATAACAGCGTAATCTTTTTTGAGAGTTCTAATCGACAAAAAGGTTTGCGACCTCGATGTTGGACTAAAATTTAGGCAGGGTGCAGCAGTTCTGCTTTAAGGTCTGTTCGACCTATAATATTTTACATGATCTGAGTTCAGACCGGCGTAAGCCAGGTTGGTTTCTATCTTCTGATTATAAAATTTTAACTTAGTACGAAAGGATTGGTTAATTATAATTTTTATAAATTTATGAGGATAATTAAAATTTTTTATATAAATTTGGCAGACAATTGTATTAGATTTAGAATCTAAATATGGAAATTTAAGCTTTCCAATTTATAGTGATTTTAATTATCTATTATATTCTTTTATTAATTTGTGTATTAATTTCGGTAGCTTTTTTGACTTTGCTAGAGCGTAAAGTATTAGGGTATATTCAAGTTCGCAAAGGACCCAATAAAGTTGGATTCAGAGGAATTTTGCAACCTTTTTCTGATGCTATTAAATTATTTTCTAAAGAACAAACTTGATCGTATGTATCAAATTATTTACTGTATTTTTTTTCTCCGGTTTTTATATTTTTTATGTCTTTATTTTTATGATCTATAATACCTTTCTCGACAGGTTTTTTTGATTTTGAGTTTGGATTCTTTTTCTTTCTATGTGTCTTAAGATTAGGAGTCTATCCATTAATAATTGCTGGTTGATCTTCTAATTCTAAATATGCTTTATTAGGGGGGTTACGAGCTGTAGCTCAAACTATTTCTTATGAAGTAAGATTAGCTTTAGTATTATTGTCTTTTATTGTAATAGTAGGAGAATACAGATTGGAGGATTTTATTGAGTACCAGTGTTCTTACTATTTCATTTTTTTTTTCTATCTTCTTTCTTTAGTTTGAGTAGTATCTTGTATAGCTGAAATAAATCGAACACCTTTTGATTTTGCAGAGGGAGAGTCAGAATTAGTTTCTGGATTTAATGTTGAGTATAGTGCAGGAGGATTTGCTTTATTATTTTTAGGAGAATACTCTATAATTATCCTAATAAGAACTGTTATGGTAATTATTTTTCTGGGGGGAAGAATAAGATTGTTTTTCTTCATCAAGGTGGGATTTTTTATTTTTCTGATCTTATGGCTTCGAGGAACCTTACCTCGATATCGTTATGATAAGCTAATAAATTTGGCTTGAAAAAGAATCTTACCTTATACGTTACATTGTTTATTTATATATATAGGATTTAAAGTAATTTTAGAATTAACATTATAATGGTGTAATTTATGCAAAATATCACTCTGCAAAGGTGAGTATGCTTATCATATAAGCCACCATTTTAATAATTAGTTTATAGGAACGCCGTAATTTGACTGCGAAAGAAGTAGTGTAATTCTACTATTATTAGTTTCACATAATAGCTTAAACTTCTAAAGCGTTAAACTTTTAATTTAAATATAAGACTTTCTTTTATGTGGTTCTATTTTTTGTACAATCAAAAGGGAGAATTTCTCGTGTTTAGATTTACAATCTAAGGCCTAACCTCGGCCACCTTTTGTTTTGTAGGCAATAAAAGGGGAAACTGTTAGAAGATTCGAACTTCTATTTAATGCTTTCAAAGCACTTGCTTTCCGGTCAGCCAAACAGTTATTTTTCTATTATTTTATCTCAGATCAAATTGGCCAATGGGCAGGTTAGAAAAAAAGAAAAATATAACATTGTTAAAAGTTGTCCAATAATGATATAAGGGTCTTCAACTGGTATACCTCCAATTCATGTGAGAAGAATGGCTGTTCTAATATAGGTTCAAAATAAAAATTTTGAAATTGGGTAAAATGTTAAACATCGAAAGTTGCTTTTCTGTGATAATGGTAGAATAGCTAAAATTAAGATTGATATAACAAGGGCAATAACTCCTCCTAATTTATTAGGGATAGACCGCAAGATTGCGTAAGCAAACAAATAGTATCATTCTGGTTTAATGTGTTCCGGCGTTACTAAGGGATTAGCCGGAATGAAATTTTCAGGATCTCCTAGTAAGTATGGTCTTCAAAGTGTAATTATAATTAATGAGAAAACTATAACAGAGAACCCAAAAACGTCTTTAAAAGTGAAGTAAGGATGGAAGGGAATTTTATCAATATTTCTATTTAATCCTAATGGGTTATTTGATCCTGTTTGGTGTAAAAATAAAAGATGAATTACTACTATACCTAAAATAACAAAAGGAACTAAGAAGTGAAGAGCAAAAAATCGTGTTAAAGTTGCGTTATCAACTGCAAATCCCCCTCATATTCATTCTACTAATCTGGGTCCAATATACGGAATTGCTGAAAATAAGTTAGTAATAACTGTTGCTCCTCAGAAGGACATTTGACCTCAAGGTAAAACATATCCAATAAATGCAGCTGCTATTGTTAAAAAGAGAATTACGATTCCTGTTATTCATGTGTGAAATATTTTGTAGGAACCGTAATAGATACCTCGAGAAACATGAAGATAAATACAAATAAAAAAAAAAGAAGCTCCATTTGCATGAAGAGTGCGAATTAATCATCCCCTGTTGACATCTCGCATGATATGTACTACAGAGGAGAATGCGATTCTAATATCTGAGGCAAAGTGCATAGCAAGAAATAATCCTGTAATGATTTGAATTCCTAGGCATAATCCTAAAAGGGATCCAAAATTTCACATATAAGAAATATTGGATGGCGAAGGAAGATCAACTACTGCTCTGTTTATAATTTTAATTAAAGGGTGACTTTTTCGTATGGGTTTTGACATTAATTATTAAATAATTCGTAGGGGTCCTTGATTTATTTTTCTAATTTTTACTACTGTTAATAAGGTCAAGATAATATAAGAAGCTATCATTAAAGTAACCGGTATAATAGGTCTTGAGAATGGTTTAAAAATAGCTATGTTAGTAAATTGGTCTAATGGTATAGGTTTCGCTTCTCAAGATAAGTTTTGTTTTGGATTGGAAATGAATATAGTCAGAAAAGGAGCAATAATAAGGGGTAATATTATTTTTATATTTGGTTTAAATATTTCGTTTGAAGCGATATTTGATATATAAGTGAACAGAATTAGCATACCTCCGAGAAAAACTAAAATCAGAGTATAAGAGAATCACGGGAATTGTGTAATTCTACACATTATAATAGCAATTAATATAGTTTGTAAAATTAAAATAAAAATTATAGCTAAGGGGTGAAATATAAATAGAAAAATTAAATTAATAAAAAACATTATGATTATAATAGTATTAATTATCATAGTCCAAGAGAATAAATTCTTTTTCCGGTTTACAAGACCGGTATTTTTTATAAATTACATAGACTGCAGAAAATAGTTTAATAAAATTTAGGTTTTGGAAATCTAAGATGCCTTTTTAATAGGTTTTTCTGAGTGATAATTTTTCTTTTCTATTTACCTTTATTTATATTTTTAGTAGGTTCTTGAGTTTATCTATCAAAGCGTAAGCATTTAATAAACATACTTATTAGATTAGAATATATTGTTCTATCAGTATTTTTACTACTTATATTAGTAACATTTATTACTGGTCTTGAAACTTATGTAAGACTTATCTTTTTAGTTGCTTCAGTGTGTGAAGGAAGTTTAGGAGTAGGGATAATAGTGGGAATAGTACGCTCTCATGGTTCTGATTATATCAGAGGTTTAGGTGTATTAAAATGTTAAAATTTTTGTTTCCGATATTTGGTTTAGTACTTATATCTTTTTTTAAGGAGTTTATACTGTTTTTTTTTTATTTTGTTTTTTTGGGTTTAGGCTGATTAACAATATATAATTCAAATGTAATTAGAATATCTTTTTTAAGTGTTGATGTTTTAAGATGATTTATAGTGATATTAACTTTTTGGATTATTACTCTAATATTAGCTTCAAGCCATATATATAAACTGGCAAATTTTTTTTATGAAAAATTTTGTTTGGTTTTAATTATAATAATGATTCTATTATTCTTGACTTTTACGGTTACTGATTTGTTATCTTTTTATATTTTCTTTGAAGGTTCTCTAATCCCAATCTATTTATTGATTGTTGGATGAGGTTATCAACCTGAGCGTTTACAGGCTGGTATTTATTTATTGTTATATACTATTTTTGCTTCTCTACCATTATTAATCTCTATTTTTTATGTAGGGGGAACGTTAGGTGGATTTAGATTTATGTTATTAAGTTTTTCTTTCAGTGAATTTTATTGAAGAAGCTTTTTATTTTTTTTTTCTATTTTTGCCTTTTTAGTAAAACTACCGGCATTTTATGTCCATTTATGATTACCAAAGGCCCATGTAGAAGCTCCAGTTGCTGGTTCTATGATATTGGCCGGAGTGTTATTAAAATTGGGATGCTATGGTTTGATGCGTTTTATATGTTTTTTTCAAGGAAAAGTTTTCTTTTTAAGAAGATTTCTTGTCTCTTTAGGTTTATTAGGTGGCTTGGCTGTGAGATTTATTTGTTTACGGCAAGTAGACTTAAAAGCTCTGATTGCTTATTCCTCAGTAAGCCACATAGGTTTAGCGTTAGGTGGATTAGGGAGATGAGGTTTATGAGGATATAGATCTTGTTTGTATACTTGTGTAGCTCATGGATTGTGTTCGTCTGGACTTTTTTTTCTTTCTGGGGTGATTTATGAGCGTAGAAGTTCTCGAAGAATAATAATCAATAAAGGATTGCTTGAAATTATACCTAGTATGGCTTTTTGGTGATTTATATATTGTATTGGAAATATAGCTGCACCCGTTGTTTTAAATTTAATTGGTGAATTAGGATTATTAGGAAGAATTTTAAGATTTAGATTTTTATCAATGGTTTTTTTAATATTTTTTTCTTTCTTGGGAGCTTGTTATAGCTTATACTTATTTTCTTCAACTCAACATGGTTTGCATTACTCTGGACTACGCTCTCTATCTGATGGGGTAGTACGGGAGTATTTAATCTTATTTTTACATTTTTTCCCTTTATTTTTCCTTATCTTGGAGGTGGATTTTATAACTTATTGTCTAAATAGTTTAATAAAAAATTTAAGTTTGTGGTACTTAAGATGTAATATTTACTTTGGACTATGTTTGTATTGAGAATATGAAATTTAATTTTTTTATTTTTTTTTACTTTTTCTTTTATGTTATTTTTTTTAGGAATTTTATTTTTAAATACTTCTTTTAGTTTGTATTTTAGATGGGTAATTTTTTCATGAGGTTCTACTGATGTAAATATAATTTTCCTTTTTGATTGAGTTTCTGTAATGTTTTTGTCTTTTGTTCTTTTTATTTCTGGAAGAGTATTTTATTATTCAGGGGAATATATAGAAGGAGAGTTAAACCTTTCTCGTTTTATTTTTCTTTTGGGAGGATTTGTAGGATCAATAGGGCTATTAATTTTTAGTCCAAATTTAATCAGAATTTTATTAGGTTGAGATGGTTTAGGATTGGTATCATATTGTTTAGTGATTTATTATCAAAATTATAAGTCCTTAAATGCCGGAACGTTAACGGTCTTATCTAATCGTGTGGGGGATGTATTAATTTTATTAGGAATTGTTTGAATAATTAATTTTGGAGATTGAAGTTTTGTAGCTTGATTAGGAAATAGAGAAAGACTTTATTTGACAAGAGCTTTAATTGTGTTAGCTTCTTTAACTAAAAGAGCCCAGATCCCCTTTTCTGCTTGATTACCTGCTGCTATAGCAGCTCCTACCCCTGTATCTTCTCTTGTTCATTCTTCTACTTTAGTTACTGCTGGCATCTATTTAGTTATCCGCTTAGGTTGGGTTTATGATTTCTGAATAAATGAGTTACTTATAATTGTTTCTGTAATAACTATGTTTATGGCTGGATTAGGGGCTTGTTTTGAATTTGATTTAAAAAAGATTATTGCTTTGTCAACTTTAAGACAACTTGGTTTAATAATATATAGACTTTCTCTAGGATTAGTTAAAGTGGCTTTATTTCATTTACTAATACATGCTTTATTTAAAGCTTTACTGTTTATAAGTTCTGGTTGTATTATTCATGGTTTTAAAGGCTGACAAGATATTCGAATAATGGGGAATATAATGGTATCTTTACCTTTTATTAGTTCATGTTTTGTAATTTCAAATTTGGCTTTAAGAGGTATGCCTTTCTTGGCAGGGTTTTATTCAAAAGATATGATTTTAGAACTATCTTTGATAGGAGAAGTAAATTTGTTAAGTTTGTTTCTGTTATTTTTGTCCACAGGTTTAACTGTTTCTTACACTTTTCGATTAATTTATTATTTAGTTCGACGTGATTTTGTTTTAAGAGGATCTTGTAATTTAAGAGATGGATGAGGAGTAATAATAAAATCTTGCGTAGGGTTGACTATTTTTTCTGTTTTTTTTGGGTCGTTGATTTCTTGGTTAGTTATAGATGTGATTTCTATTATTATTCCTGTTTTTTTAAAAAATTTAACTTTAATAGTATGTATTTTAGGAACTTTTTTAGGTTTTTTTATATCTCAATCTTCTTATAGATTTTCTAAATTGAAGTTTTCTTTTGCAATTTGATTTAGAGGTTCAATATGATTTTTGCCCTATATTTCTTCTCAGCCTATGGTTTTTGCTCCCTTAAAATTAGGATCAGAGATCATAAAATTTGGTGACATAGGGTGATTAGAATTTTTAGGAGGGCAAGGTTTAAGAGGTTATATTAACACATTGTCATCTAAAATTCAGTTTATGAGAATAAATAATTTAAAAATTTTTATTCTTATTATATGAATTTTACTAAGATTCTTAATGTTTTTTTAATTAAAATAGCTCAATAAAGAGTTTTGCATTGAAGCTGCAAAGGTGACTATGGTCTTTTAATATGTACAAAAATTAGAAAGAAAATGTTACAAAAATTGCAAGGCTCAAAGTTAGCAGCTTCGAGAGATTTCATTTTCTATCTCAGGAAAAAGTTTTCTTCTCATCAACGAAAATGAAGTGTGTTATATACACCACTAAGATTAAAGTAGGATAAATTAATTTTATCTTCTTTTGATTGCAGGTCAAATATTTTTTAAACTTCTACTTTCTTAATTAAAGTTTACACTTATCTAATCATTAACAGTGATATTGCTTTTTTAGCTATAATTAAAGAATAAGGGTTACAAAACCAAAAATCGGGTCGAAACCGATTGCAATAATTCGCTTCTTATTCAAGTAATTCAATCTAAGGTGTTTTCCTTTCATTCATAGTACAAACCTAGTGTAACTATGAGGAGAAATAAACCTCCTGTAAATATTCATATAATGGGGGGTAAAGAGTTTCTAATTAAACCCAATGGAAGCAAAATTGAAATTTCAATATCGAAAATTAAGAATACAATTGCAATTAGGAAGAAACGAATTGAAAATGGAATACGAGAAGTGTTTTTAGGATCAAAACCACATTCGAAAGGAGAAATTTTTTCTCGATCTAAAATCGTTTTTTTGGAAAACAAAGACGAAAGCATAATTAGGAGTAGTCTAATTGCAACAGCGATTAAAAAAGAGATTAATATAAGTTTAATTGCTTAATCCTGAAAATTTGGACCAATAGATTGGAAGTCTATAATACTTTTTATACTAATTAAGCATCCTCCTCATCAGTAAATAGATACATAAAGGAAAAGTCAAACTACGTCTACGAAATGTCAGTATCATGCTGCTGCTTCAAATCCAAAATGATGTGTGGCTGAAAAGTGGAATTTGTTCATTCGGTATAAACATACCATTAAAAAGGTTGAACCAATAATTACATGTAGACCATGGAACCCTGTAGCAACAAAGAAAGTTGAGCCATATACAGCTTCGGCAATTGTAAATGGAGCTTCAATATACTCATAAGCTTGAAGAATGGTAAAGTAAACTCCTAAGATAATAGTAATTACTAGAGCTTGTAGGGACTGAGTATGATTTCCATTTATTAAAGCATGATGTGACCATGTGATAGTTACACCTGATGCTAAAAGGATTGCTGTATTCAATAATGGAATTTGGAATGGATTAAAAGGAATAATGCCTAAAGGAGGTCATTGAGTTCCAATTTCTACTGATGGTGCTAGTCTAGCATGAAAAAATGCCCAGAAAAAAGACACAAAGAAGAATACTTCAGAAACAATAAAAAGAATTATTCCTCATCGTAAGTTAGAAATAACTATTGAGTTATGGAGTCCTTGTAAAGTTCCTTCTCGGGCAATATCTCGTCATCATTGATATGAAGAAATAAGAACAATAAATAAACCTAAAATAAGAATTAGTATAGAATTATAATGAAATCAATATGAAAGTCCTGACGTCATTGTCAGTGCTCCAATTGAAGCTGTTAGAGGTCATGGTCTTATATCAACTAAATGAAAAGGGTGGTGAGAGTGAGTTGTCATTATACTTCTCTAGCATAAAGTGTAGATAGTGTAGCAAATACATAAGCTTGAATTACTGCTACCGCTGCTTCTAGTGTTATTAAAGCAAATTGGGCGGCAGTAATTGAGATAATTAATAAAATTTTATTATTTACTATTCTTTCTCCTAAAAGAATTAATAGAAGATGTCCAGCCGTGAGGTTTGCGGCTAATCGAACTGATAAAGTAATAGGTCGAATAATATTTCTAATTGATTCAATTAATACTATAAAGGGTATTAAAATTACTGGGGTTCCTAGTGGAACAAGGTGAGCAAATATATGATTTGTATTATTTACCCAGCCATAAAGTATAAAAACTATTCAAATAGTGAGAGCTATTGATAAAGTTATAGCAATATGTGCTGTACTTGTAAAAGTATAAGGTATTAGTCCAAAAATATTATTAATTAAAATAAATAGAAATAGAACATTAAAGAAAATAATATTTTTATAACTTTTAAATAAAGGTATAAATTCTTTTGTGATGTATGAAGTTAATTCAGAATATAGGATGGAAACTTTAGAATTAGAAATTCAATATAATGGGTAGAAAATAACGATAAATAATAGTATAGCAATTCAATTCAATTGTATATTAAAGGTTGACGATATAGGGTCGAATGATGAAAATAAGTTTGTTATCATAATCAGTTAAAAAAAAATATTTTTTTAGAAGTTTTTTCTGACTTAGGAGTTAATGGGGAAGCTCTGAAATAAACTATAGATAATAAAATTAAAATTATAGAAAAAGTCATAAGTATAATTAAGGCTCATATAATTGGGGCTATGTGAGGAATAAAAAATTTCCTTTATAGGAGTATTAATTTTAAAAATTAATATAAAAATTTATAGAAAATTGTCTAGAAGACAATTCCAGCATGACAAGCTGATGTTATATTTTAACTAAATTTTCTTAAATTTTATAATTTTATTATTAAAAATTTCTTGAAAAAGACTCTACAGATTGGATCTGGGGTATAAACTAAATTTTTATTCAAAATTATTAATTCAATTTAAGAAAGAATTTATAGAAATTCTTTCTACAACAATTGGCATAAATCTATGATTAGCCCCACAGATTTCAGAACATTGACCAAAAAATAACCCTGGTCGGTTTACTAAAAAAGTTAATTGGTTAAGACGGCCAGGGATGGCATCTGCTTTTACACTCAGAGCTGGCACAGTTCAAGAATGAATTACGTCAGTTGAAGAAACTAGAATTCGCACGTAAGTATTTATAGGTACTACTATACGATTATCGACTTCAATTAATCGAAATTGATTATTTTCTAAATCTTTAGAAGGAATTATATAAGAGTCAAATTCAATGTCTAAAAAATCTGAATATTCATATGATCAATATCATTGGTGACCTATAGATTTGATTGTGAGTGAGGGATTATCGTATTCATCTAAAAGATAGAGTAAATGAAGAGAGGGTAAGGCAATAAAGATTAAGAGAAATGCCGGAATTACTGTTCAAATAACCTCAATTAGATGTCCTTCTAAAAGAAATCGATCAATAAATTTATTTCTGAATATTGTTAGAATAATATAACCTACAAGAGTTGTAACTAAAGTTAAAACTAATATGGCGTGGTCATGAAATATAATTAGTTCTTCTATTAATGGAGAGGCTCTATCTTGGAAATTTAGTTGTGATCATGTTGACATTATATTTTGGAAAAAGGACTTGAACCTTTTTGGGTAGATCTTAAATCTACAGCACTAATCTGCCATTCCAAAATTATTGAGTAGTAAATTGTGGGAGTTCATCATAACTATGATAATGAGGGGGAGTAGTATGGATTCATTCTAAGTTAGAGGACAGATTAGGGCTAAAAATTGTTGGACGTTGTGACACTATGGCTTCCCAGATAATATAAATAAATCCTAGAGCTCTAATAAAAGATAGTGTAGAACCAATAGACGAAACAACATTTCAGGTTGTAAAAGCGTCAGGATAGTCCGAATATCGTCGTGGTATTCCGGCTAATCCTAGAAAATGTTGAGGAAAAAATGTTACATTAACACCAATAAATATAGAACCAAAATGAATTTTTAGTCATTTCGGCTTTATTGTAATACCAGTTAAAAGAGGGAATCAATATACAGCTCCAGCTATAATACCAAATACTGCCCCTATAGAAAGAACGTAATGGAAATGAGCAACTACGTAGTAAGTATCATGAAGAACAATGTCAAGAGAAGAATTAGCTAGGACTACTCCTGTCACTCCTCCAACTGTAAATAAGAAAAGAAATCCTAGAGCCCACAGAAGAGGAGGTCTATATGAAAATTGAGCTCCATGTAAAGTTCCTAATCATCTAAATACTTTAATTCCCGTTGGCACAGCAATGATTATAGTAGCTGAAGTAAAATATGCTCGGGTGTCAACATCCATACCAACTGTAAATATGTGATGGGCTCAAACTACAAATCCTAAAATTCCAATAGCAATTATAGCATAAATTATCCCCAATGTTCCAAAAGATTCTTTCTTTCCTCTTTCACTGGCAACGATGTGAGAAATTATACCAAAGGCTGGGAGAATAAGAATATAAACTTCTGGGTGACCAAAGAATCAAAATAGGTGTTGGTAGAGAATAGGATCTCCACCTCCAGTAGGATCGAAAAATGATGTATTCAAATTTCGATCTGTAAGTAATATAGTAATTGCACCCGCTAGAACTGGTAGAGATAATAGTAATAGAATAACTGTAATAAATACTCTTCATACAAATAAAGGTAAACGGTCGAATGTTAGAGTTTCTGCACGTATATTAATAACAGTTGATATAAAATTAATGGCTCCAAGAATTGAGGAAGCTCCGGCTAAGTGTAGAGAGAAAATTGAAAGATCTACTGATGCCCCTGAGTGTGCAATGTTTCTTGATAAGGGAGGGTAAACGGTTCATCCTGTTCCGGCTCCTGCTTCTACTAACGATCCACTAATTAAAAGTATTAGGGCAGGAGGAAGCAACCAAAAACTCATATTATTTAACCGAGGAAAAGCTATGTCAGGGGCTCCTAGTATTAATGGTAATAGTCAATTTCCAAATCCCCCAATTATAATAGGTATTACTATAAAAAAAATCATAATAAAAGCGTGTGCTGTTACAATTACATTGTAAATTTGATCATCTCCAATTAAGCTTCCAGGTTGACCTAGTTCAGCTCGAATAAGTATTCTAAGGGCTGTTCCTACTATAGCGGATCAGGCCCCGAAAATTAAATATAAAGTTCCAATATCTTTATGATTTGTAGAAAATAGTCATTGTCGCGATTTTAT